GACAGAGTTACATCACACCCCTTCCCATAAAAAAAAATTGTATTGAAAAATAAAGAAAAGGGGTTAAAATGAATTCTTCTCAATATACATACTAGGATTAGGACTATGATACAAGTAATTCCTGACATCTGGTCGAAAAGGACTAGAAAATCTAAAGAGAGGCAAAAGGCTTTTCATAATTTTTTTGGTTCTTTTTTACGACTTTTATAAAGCTAAATAGACAGATCTAAAAATTCATTTCGGATAATTGAACCTTCTCAAACTGTTTCTTTTTAAGAACCAAAAAGATTTGTGCCAAAACAACCGATCCTAAGAAGAACAAAAGTCCTTGGACACGTAATGGATCTTGAAGTACTATTTCCGCATCCCCCTGACCAAATCCACCCACATTAGGATTACTCGTTAATGGTTGATCGAGTTTAATGGATTCGCCCTCTGAAACAAGAAGTTCTAGGCCTCGAGGAATAATATCAATCACTTGGCGTCCATTCGATGCATCCACTATGGTTATTTCGTATCCCCCCTTTTCTTTTCCTAAAATTTTGCTTATTATCCCTCCTGCCGTAGCATTATAAACTGTATTGTTACTTTTGCTACCATCAGGATAAATCTGGCCCCTTCCCCTGTTTCCGCCTACGTATATAGGATATTTTAAGAAGTGAACATCTTTATTAGTAGCAGGGTCTGGGGCAAGAATAGGAAAGGTTATTTCACTATATTTTTGACCAGGAACAGGACCTATCACAAGAATATTTTTATTATTGGGACGATAATTTTGAAAAGACAGATTTCCTATCTTTTCTTTCATATCGGGTGAAATACGATCAGGGGGGGCTAATTCAAACCCCTCCGGTAAAATAAGAACAGCTCCCACATTCAAAGCTCCTTTTTTACCATTAGCTAGAACTTGTTTTAGTTGCATATCATAAGGAATTTTAACAACTGCTTCAAATACAGTATCAGGAAGTACCGCTTGTGGAACCTCAATATCCACGGGCTTATTAGCTAAATGGCAATTGGCACATACAATACGCCCAGTTGCCTCTCGTGGATTTTCATAATTCTGCTGGGCAAAAATCGGATATGCACTTGAAATGGATGCCCAAGTTATTATATATATCATGAGTAAGACAGATATGGAGCGAGTAATCTCTTCCCTTATCCAAGAAAAGGTATTTCTAGTTTGCATGGTCCAATCATTTATCCCGAAAATTTCTACAATAAAGTTAGGTAGGTTGATAATATACTTCCCTAGCCACAATTCTGCTATTTACGTTTACTGAAAAAATAATTTTTTTTTGTTGAAATATACAAGGAATACCTCGTGGGTAAAAAGAGTAAAGTAAATACGACTTTGATTTGGTTATGATGTATAAGGTAAGAAAGATTAGAATTGGATCAGTGAATCATTTTTTAGTCATTTATTGCATGATAAATCACTACAAGTGATGGAGATACACGATTTAAATAACGAAAGATCCAATATTTTAAAATTGTATCAAGAATGACTGGAAAGGTAGAAACTAGACCAGATAAAATTTGCTCATAATGAGCAAACCCAAAATCTTTGTAAATATAACCAATCATTAGTTCCCAACCGTGAGGCGAATGGAATCCGATACATAAATCAGTTAATAAAAGAATAGAAAAAGCTTTAATTGTATCACTTAAATTATATAGGAATTCTTGAACCCAAGAATTCAGAATAAAAAGCTTTTCCTTACCCCAAAAGGAATAACCACTTAGAATAACGAAAGATATTAGATTTGTCGAGAAGTGCAAGATTGTATGGATACGATACTCATTGTGTATCTTGATGAATTGTATCGTTTCTTTGTGGATTCCTAGACGAAATTGTTGTAAATCGGTTTCTGGGTATTCCTTTATCATTTCATCCAGCTGGAATAGTTCCTCTAATTGTATGAATTTTTCTAGAACACTTTTTTCTTGAATATCATTCAAAAAGGTTTCGCATTGTCTAGTATTCCACCAATTAGTAATCCAAGTTTTCAAACTTTTATTACAGCAGAGAGAGATCAACCAGGGCAAAAAGACTATAGATGTAAAATAAAAAAAAGGAATGAATGTTTTCTTTTTTGCCATTTTTAATCTGTGAATTGTTAATGAACCTGCCTCATTTGTTGATTCTATTAGATCTAATATTTCTATCGAGCATGAGTTTCTATTATAATTCGAATAGAATGTATTCAGCCTATGAATCCATTTTATCTTTTTCTTTTGATTCAATACTTTTTCTTTTGATTCAATACTTAGTATTTGCTTTGAATCTATAAAGAATACAGAAATAGACTCAGAATACACTTCCAATTTGAATCAATAAAAAATTTTTGTTTCTAGGATGTTATTCCGACTTTTTTCGATCAACATTAAAATAACGTTTTAAAATTTCTATACGAAGAAACTCCTTTTCTAAAATTTCTATACGAAGAAACTCCTTTTCTATCAAATATATAAAAAACAAATATATAAAACAAATATATAAAAAAAAAATGAGCCTAAAAGAATAGATGAATGTTCAATTGAAAAAAAAAAATAAAGAAATTCTTTAGTTTTTTCTTCCTACTGCCAAAGCGTTTAGTCTTTTAAAATTAATTCATTTCAAAAAACTTCAATTGGTACACGCAAGAAGTAAGCCAATTCGGCAGCTTTTTGCTCAATTTCTCGTGTAGTAAAATTCTCATCAGTACGAATTAAAGGAATAGCCCCTTGACCTCGAATTTCCATATAAAGGACACGCCGAGCAGAAACACCCTCTTTAACTTCTATTCTGATGGACTGAATATCTTTCATAAGGAATCGTAAAAAGATGCGACGACTTTTTCCAGGAAATCCCCAACGAAAAATACGCACTATTCCTTCTTTTCGGTCTAAAAGATCATAACCACTACCCACATTCCACAAAATAGTGCACCACAAATAGCAACTAATAAAGAGACCTGCGATCCCATAGAACGACATCACAATCCCTTGCGGAAAAAAAACGATTTGCTGAGACGGAAATAACGATATAAAATTTATATCAAGATAACTGTAAGTTCCAACCAATACGAATCCTAATGAACCTAAAAATAGTATAAAGGCCCAGAAGAAATTACTTGTTTTTCGAGACCCCGTTATAAATTCTATCCATATAGATTCTGATCGCCAACTCATATATATTAGATCCAGTTATACAATTTTTTGGAATTGAGAAAATATGACTTTCCTTTTTTTCAAAGTGACTCTCATCAACTATATTTGTTGTGAACCTTTACCTTAGGAGTAATTCATAGAATTTTTTATATCTAAAAGAATAACATCTCCTTCCTTTATATGATCCCCTATAGCTATATACATACAAATAAATACATTGACTTGAATTTCATACATCGGCCCGATGATGATACTTTTTTCAAAAGAGCGCAAATTTATTTACCCATATAATAATACGTTTACACATGCATAAGAGCTTTTTTTTAATTTATGTTTGTAGGAATCTATGTGTTATACAATATTCTACCAAATGGGTCTTATCGAATCGAAGTTTTTAAAATAAAAAAGGAGTGATACGATTAGGTCTCATCCGATCTAAAAAATCTTATTTTTTTGAATATGAAGAAATAAAGAAGTCATTGCAAGTGCCGGAAAGACTAGGCCTACTAAAGGCACAAAAATAGAGGGTAAGTTGTTGAAAGTTGTCATAAAATGGGTACCTCAATTTAATATTTGTACCTGTTTTTGTTATATTCTGAATTCTAAAGATATATTATAATATCTTGTATTTTTATTATTTCTATTATATATATTATATAATTATACTTAAGTATCTTTAAGTAAATATATATCTAATACAAATATACAACCTAATATAAATATATAGAATAGAACCTAATAGAAATAGAATAAAAAATTAGGTACAAGAAGCGCCAAAATAAATAAATGGACTTATTCATCTTTCAAAATAAACAAAATAAAAAAGATGTATCATAATCCCTATGATTCTTTTTGTTATTTTTGTCTTCTATTTATATGTAGTGATTAATAAATAAAAATTTTTATTCCATTACAAATTTCTACACAATTTATTAGAATCTGATCCAAAAACCGGGAGTTTTCGGGAAATGCAATAAAGATGGAAGACTCTCTATAGATCTGTATATATCTCTATTTGAGATATCTATACATATGCAAGCAAGAGAGGAAAACGAACTTTGTTTTATTTATCTAGTCGAATTTGAACTTCCCGAAAGCAAAAATTCACTTTTTATCTTGTTGATAGAGGTTTACTGAGTAGTAAACATAAAAAAAATGATTCTAAATAAAAATGAATTTTTCAGGGTTTTCGTTTAATTCTGATAAGCTAACTGTTATATTTGATTTAATTTTTGTTCAAAGGAAAAAAAGCATGGAACTGAAATAACTCACTCAGAACACCTTTTAAAGTATTACGTGGTACAATTGCATCCAACAAGCCCTTACGTAATAAAGATTCAGCCGCCTGTGAACCTTCAGGCATGGCTTTTTTCAATGTTTCTTCAATTACTCTTTTACCCGCAAACGCAATATAGGCATAGGGTTCGGCAATAATAATATCCCCCAACATACCAAAACTAGCTGTCACCCCACCGGTAGTAGGAGATGTAAGAATTGATATATAGAATAACTTTTTACTTGATTGATAATCACATAAAACCGCAGAAATTTTAGCCATTTGCATCAAACTTAAACTTCCTTCTTGCATTCGTGCTCCTCCGGAAGAACACACTAAAATAAGAGGTAAACGTTGATTGGTAGCATACTCAACCAAACGAGTTATTTTTTCGCCTACTACGGATCCCATACTACCCCCCAGAAACTGAAAATCCATAACCCCAATGGCTACCGGAATACCGTTTAGTTGACCTGTACCCGTTTGAATAGCGTCAGTCAATCCTGTCAGTTTTTGAGCAGAGGCAATACGCTTTTTATAAGTATCCTCTCGCGAATGAAATTTAATGGGA